TAATCAAAAATCCTTTTTAACAAAAATTAGTTATTTCTTACACTTAATTAATGAATTTGATCACAAAGACGAAAAAATGGATTTAGAAAATCAAATAAAAATTTTGAAATATTTATTCGATGGAGTTATAACAGATTACAATAATAAAACAGTACAATCTATTGCAATAAAAGAAATAAATAAAAAAATCCCTCTATGGTCATACAAATTAATTAGCGAGTTGAAACAACAAAAGGGTGAAAAGAAAGAAAACGCAGCAAAAGATCATGAGATTCGTTCACGAAAAGCCAAACGTGTAGTGATTTTTACTAATAATCACCAAAATACCGATACTTATAATAAGGATAATTCTAAAGCCAAAGATACAACAAATTCTGATCAAACAAAAGAAATGGCTTTGATACGTTATTCACAACAATCAGACTTTCGCCGAAATATAATAAAAGGCTCCATGCGAACACAAAGGCGCAAAACTACCATTTGGAAACTTTTTCAAGCAAATGTACATTCACCCCTTTTTTTGGAGAGACTAGACAAATTTCTTCCTTTTTCTTTTGATATTTCCGAACTCATGAAAATCGTGTTTAGAAATTGGATATGTAAAAATACAGAATTTGTGATTTCAGATTATACTTATACAGAAGACAAAACAAAAGAAAATGAGAAAACGGAAGAGAACCAAACAAAAAGAGAAAAAGACAAAAGAGAAGAAAAGGTTCGGGTAGAACTAGCTGAAACCTGGGATAACATTTTTTTTGCTCAAATAATAAGAGGTAGTCTTTTAGTAATCCAATCAATTCTTAGAAAATATATTCTATTACCTTCATTAATAATAGCCAAAAATACCATTCGTATGCTATTATTTCAACTTCCCGAATGGTCCGAGGATTTAAAGGATTGGAAAAGAGAAATGCACGTGAAATGCACCTATAATGGAGTTCAATTATCAGAAACAGAATTTCCTAAAAACTGGTTAACGGACGGTATTCAAATAAAGATCTTATTTCCTTTTCGTCTAAAACCTTGGCACAAATCGAAGCTAAAATTTCTCCATAAAAATGAAATGAAAAAGAAAAGACAAAAAAATGATTTTTGTTTTTTAACAGTTTTTGGAATGGAAACTGAGTTTCCTTTTGGTTCTCCAAAAAAAGGACTTTCCCCTTTTGAACCTATCTTTCAAAAATTTAGAAAACAAATTCTAAAGTTTCAAAAAAAAAGTTTTCTAGGTTTAACAATTTTAAAAGAAAAAATAAATAAATTTTCAAAATCAAAAAGACCATTATTTGGATTTAGAGAAATATATGAATTGAATGAAACTAAAAACGAAAAAGATTCGACAACCCTTACTCAAACGAGCCATAAAGGGTCCATTCCAACTATGGATTGGGTAAATTATTCATTGAAAAAAAAAAAAATGAAAGATCTGAATGTCAGAACAAAGACAATCAGAAATCAAATAGAAAAAATTACAAAAGAAAAGAGAAAAGGTGTTATAATTTCAAAGATAAATATTAGTCGTAACAAACTAAGTTCCAATGCTAAAAGCTTAAAATCATTAAAAAATATTTCGCGGATATTACAGCGAAGCAATGCTCAATTAGTGCATAAATCATCTTTTTTTACAAAAATTTTGATTGAAAGAATATATATAAATATTCTTCTAGTTATTATTAAGATTCTGAGGATCAATATACAGTTTTTTTTTGAATCAACAAGAAAAACTATTAATAAATATATTTACAATAATAAAGAAAATCCTAAAAGAATTGATAAAACAAATAAAAATCAAATTCATTTTATTTCAATTATAAAAAAGTCATTTAATTATAGTAATGGTAGTCTTATTAATAATAATTTACATATTTTTTCTGACGCAGCCTCTTTGTCACAAGCATATGTATTTTTTAAATTATCACAAACTCAAGTTATTAACTTATATAAATTACGATTTGTCCTTCAATATCACGAAGCATTTCCCTTTCTGAAAAATGAAATAAAAGGTTATTTTGGAGCCCAAGGATTATTTCAATCAAAATTAAAAGATACAAACTTTAGGTTTAGAAATTCTGTAATGAATCAATGGAAAAACTGGTTAAAGAGCCATTATCAATATAAATATAATTTATCTCAAATTTACTGGTACAAATTAATACCACAAAAATGGCGAATTAGAATCACTCAGCGAGGTATAGTTCAAAAAAAAGATTTAAACAAATGGAACTTATATAAAAAAGACCAAGTAATTCATTACGAAAAACAAAAAAGTTTTGAAGTAGATTCATTACCGAACCAAAAACGAAAAGAAAAATTTCAAAAATACTATAAATTTAATCTTTTTTCGTATCAATTTATTAATTCTGAAGATAAGAAAGACTCATCCATTTATCGATTACCATTACAAGTCAATAATAAGCAAGAAATTTCTTCTAATTACAAGACAAATAAAAAAAAAAGCAAAGTATTTGATATGTTGGGAGGTATCTCTATCAACAATTATCTAGGAAAAGATGATATTATCAATATGGAGAAAAACCTGGACAGAAAATATTTTGATTGGAGAATTTTCCATTTTTGTCTTAGAAAGAAGGCCAATATTGAGTCCTGGATCAATACTAGAAGTACTAAGACTGGAAATAATCTACATCAAATAATTGATAAATTTGATAATAAAGATCTTTTTTTTCTTACGATTTGCCCAAATCAAGAAGTTAATTCATCCAATAAAAAAAAAAAACCTTTTGATTGGATGGGAATGAATGACGATGACGAAATACTAAAAAGTCCCACATCAAATTTAGAACTAGAACGTTGGTTCTTTCCAAAATTTGTGATACTTTACAACGTATATAAGAAAAAACCATGGGCGGTACCAATAAATTTACTTCTTTTCAATTTCAAGTTGAATGAAAATGCAAATGTCAGTCACAATAAAAAGAAAAAAATCAACGGAAAGAACAATAAAAATATTTTTATATCTCTATCATCAAATGAAAAAAAATCTATTGAATTAGAGAATCGAAATCATGAACAAAAAGAATCAAAAGACCAAGCGGATCTTAGATCAATTTTTGAAAATCGAGAAAAGGATGTTAAAGAAGAATATGCAGGATCGGACATGAAAAAAGGTAAATCCAAAAGGAATAAGAAAGCAAAACTTAATTTCTTCAAAAAAAGGTATTTAGGCTTTCAATTACGGTGGGATGGTTCTTTAAATAAAAAACTAATCAATAATATCAAAGTCTATTGTCTCTTGCTTAGACTGGCAAATCCACGAGAAATTTTTATATCCTCTATTCAAAGAGGGGAATTGAGTTTAGATATTCTGACGATTCAGAAAAATTTAATTTTTACAGAATTGATAAAAGGGGGAATATTGATTATCGAACCAACCCGTCTGTCGGTAAAAAATGATGGAAAATCTATTATGTATCAAACCATAAGTCTTTTATTGATTCATAAGAGCAAACAGCAAATTAATCAAAGATACAGAGAGCAAAATTTTGTTGATAAAAAGAATTTGGATGAATCTACTATTGAAAGACATCAAAAGATAACTGGAAATGGGGGCAAAAATGATTATGATTTATTTGTTCTTGAAAATCTTTTATCCCCTAAACATCGTAGAGAATTGAGAATTCTAATTTCTTTGAATTCAAAAAATAAAAAAGATATTAATATAAATGCCAAAAATTTCAACGGTACTAGCGTAAAGAGCTGTGATCACATTGTAGATAAAAGCAAACATCTTGATAGTGATAATAAAGATAGAAATAAATTAATTAAATTAAAGCTTTTTCTTTGGCCCAACTATCGATTAGAAGATTTAGCTTGTATAAATCGTTATTGGTTTGATACCAATAATGCCAGTCGATTCAGTATTATAAGGATACAGATATATCCACGATTGAAAATTCAGTAAAGGTATATTTGTCATATTAAAATCAACTAACATTATTATTTAATATCTCGTTATTTATTATTACTGATCAATAAAATTATCTTAAAATTAAAAAGGGAGGGGGATTTCATTTTATGGTAAAAACTTCATTCATTTCAATTATTTCACAAGACGACAAAGAAGAAAAGGAGGGATCCGTTGAATTTCAAATAGTAAGTTTTACTAATAAGATACGAGGACTTACTTTCCATTTGAAATTGCATAGAAAAGACTATTTATCTCAAAGGGGTTTACGGAAACTTCTAGGAAAACGTCAACGACTATTGTCTTATTTGGCAAAGAAAAATAGAGTACGTTATAAAGAATTAATTGACCGTTTAGATATTCGGGAATCAAAAATTCGTTAATTTGAAGAGTCTTTTTTTTTATTATTATTTTATTAGTTGATTTATCAGATCTTGAATTTTTATGAACTTCTTTTCGTTTTCAGTAATTCATGCAAGAATGAATCGAGGAAACCCCTATGAATGTACCGACAACAAAAAATGACTTCATGATAGTCAATATGGGTCCACAACACCCGTCAATGCATGGTGTTCTGCGACTCATACTTACTCTAGACGGGGAAGATGTTATTGACTGTGAACCTATATTAGGTTATTTACACAGAGGAATGGAAAAAATTGCGGAAAACCGAACAATTATACAATATTTGCCTTATGTAACACGTTGGGATTATTTAGCTACTATGTTCACAGAAGCAATAACAGTAAACGGGCCAGAACATTTGGGAAATATTCAAGTACCTAAAAGAGCCAGTTATATCAGAGTAATTATGTTAGAGTTGAGTCGTATAGCTTCTCATCTGTTATGGCTTGGCCCCTTTATGGCAGATATTGGTACACAGACTCCTTTCTTCTATATTTTTCGAGAAAGAGAGTTAATATATGATTTATTCGAAGCTGCCACCGGTATGAGAATGATGCATAATTTTTTCCGTATCGGAGGAGTAGCAGCTGATCTACCTCATGGTTGGTTAGATAAATGTTTGGATTTCTGCGATTATTTTTTAACAAGAGTTGATGAATATCAAAAACTTATTACGCGCAATCCTATTTTTTTAGAACGAGTTGAAGGAGTAGGTATTATTGGTACAGGGGAAGCAATAAATTGGGGTTTATCGGGACCTATGTTACGAGCTTCCGGCGTACAATGGGATCTTCGCAAAGTTGATCATTATGAGTGTTATGACGAATTTGATTGGGAAATCCAGTGGCAAAAAGAGGGGGATTCGTTAGCGCGTTATTTAGTCCGAATTGCTGAAATGACGGAATCCATAAAAATTATTCAACAGACTTTGGAAGGAATTCCGGGGGGACCTTATGAAAATTTAGAAATCCGATATTTTGATAAAGAAAAAGATCACGATTGGAACCATTTTGACTACCGATTCATTAGTAAAAAAACCTCGCCTACGTTTGAATTGCCGAAACAAGAACTTTATATGAGAGTTGAAGCTCCAAAAGGAGAATTGGGAATTTTCCTGATAGGGGATCAAAGCGCTTTTCCTTGGAGATGGAAAATTCGCCCCCCGGGTTTTATCAATTTGCAAACTCTTCCTCAATTAGTTAAAAGAATGAAATTGGCTGATATTATGACAATACTAGGGAGTATAGATATCATTATGGGAGAAGTTGATCGTTAAAATGATAATTGAGACAACCGAAGTACAAGCTATCAATTCTTTTTCCGGATTGGAATCCTTAAACGAGGTCTATGGAATTTTGTGGATGCTTGTTCCTATTTTTATTCTTGTATTGGGAATCACGATAGGCATACTAGTAATTGTATGGTTAGAAAGAGAAATATCTGCAGGGATACAACAACGTATTGGACCTGAATATGCTGGTCCTTTGGGAGTTCTTCAAGCTTTAGCTGATGGGACGAAACTACTTTTTAAAGAAAATCTTTTTCCATCAAGAGGAGATACTCTTTTATTTAATATCGGGCCATCTATAGCAGTCATATCAACTTTATTAAGCTATTCAGTAATTCCTTTTGGTTATCACCTTGTTTTAGCGAATCTAAATATGGGTGTTTTTTTATGGATTGCTATTTCAAGTATTGCCCCCTTGGGACTTCTTATGTCAGGATATGGATCAAATAATAAATATTCCTTTTTAGGTGGTCTGCGAGCTGCCGCTCAATCGATTAGTTATGAAATACCATTAACCCTCTGTGTATTATCCATATCTCTACGTGCGATTCGTTGAAAGAAAAGATTTTCTATATTTCTATTTATTTCTTTTTATCTGTTTAGAAAAATGAAAAAATTAATTGACTAGATATCTTCCATTTTTTATTCATTATTTGGATTGATGAACTAAACTGGATAGTTATATGGGTGAAAGAAAACAGCTTCTAAATTTGCCGTAAAAAAATTGAGACTCATTTTCTATGTACAAGAGTAAAACAGAAATAAACAATAAACATAAGAAGACAATATTTTTTGCCCCAAGATTGGTTGATTAATCATCCGGGCTTGAAGCGGGCTCAAAAGAATCAACCTTGTTGAGTTTTTACTATCATTTATATGTATTACCATAATGCTAACGGGCGTTTGAGCAAAAAAATAAGTAGATGGTTAGGAACACAAAAATACACAAAGGATTAGTAATAGAGATTATTTTAATTATCAAAAAGGTATTTCCACATAATCGAAATAATAGAAAAAGAATATTACTTGGGGCTTTAAATTGGTAGAAATGATTCGGCAGTACTCCTCACGATTCCGATCTCGAGTATGGTCCCATCAACTGATTAAAAACTAACTATCAGGAACGAAATAATCCTTTCCTTTTTTTGAAGAAACTTTCCTTTTTTTGAAGAAATAAGACTAGGAACAAAAAAAGAATCTAATTACAATAAAAAAAGATCTTTTTTTTTACTCTTTCTTTTCTTTTTCTATAGTCAGATTCATATAAATCGATCATCGAAATTGAACTCATCCCATAATTCATCAACTAATGGAATGTTTAACCCTTATTCGTAATAGAAAAAATATTTTCGTAATAAATAATAAAACGAAAACGATGAGTTGAAATATCTATTGACACTTCTACAAGGAGTATTTTATTGAATTAATTATTTAAGTTATTGCTCAAAAAAGAAAAATTGAAATTCTTAAAAGATGAGATGAATTCAGACGTATTTTTTAATATTATATATTATAACTATAACAGACAGAATTTCATTGGTCGAATTTTGGAACGTTCTATAGATTTTGTTCTATCTATCTTACAAATATATCAAGATAAAATAAGACGATATCCGTTCCTTAGATTTATTTATGGCCTTCGAGGAGCCGTATGAGATAAAAATCTCACGTACGGTTCTGAAATAGCGATGAGAACAGTGATGTTATCAACGACTATGATTATCTAACAGTTCAAGTACAGTTGATATAGTTGAGGCACAATCAAAATATGGCTTTTTGGGATGGAATTTGTGGCGCCAACCTATAGGATTTATCATTTTTTTCATTTCTTCCCTAGCAGAATGTGAAAGATTACCTTTTGATTTGCCAGAAGCAGAAGAAGAATTAGTAGCAGGTTATCAAACCGAATATTCGGGTATCAAATTTGGTTTGTTTTATATTGCTTCCTATCTAAATTTATTAGTTTCTTCATTATTTGTAACAGTTCTTTACTTGGGTGGTTGGAATATCTCTATTCCGTACATATTTGTTCCTGAGTTTTTTGAAATAAAAAAGGTAGGTGGAGTCTTTGGAACAACAATGGATATCATTATTACTTTGGTTAAAACGTATCTATTTTTGTTCCTTTCTATCACAACAAGATGGACTTTACCTAGACTAAGAATGGACCAACTATTAAATCTTGGATGGAAATTTCTTTTACCTATTTCTCTCGGTAATCTATTAGTAACAACCTCTTTCCAACTCCTTTCGCTATAGAGTAATATTTTTCTATATTTACGACTTGCCTCAAACAAGAGAACGAAACAAACATAAAATTATTCATAGAGATTTGCGATATGTTCCCCATGGTAACTGGGTTCATGAATTATGGTCAACAAACTATACGAGCTGCAAGGTACATTGGTCAAAGTTTCACGATTACTTTATCCCACGCAAATCGTTTACCTGTAACTATTCAATATCCTTATGAAAAATTAATAACCTCGGAACGTTTTCGCGGTCGAATCCATTTTGAATTTGATAAATGCATTGCTTGTGAAGTATGTGTTCGTGTCTGTCCTATAAATCTACCTGTTGTTGATTGGAAATTGGAAACTGACATTCGAAAGAAGCGGTTACTTAATTACAGTATTGATTTTGGAATCTGTATATTTTGTGGTAACTGTGTTGAGTATTGTCCAACAAATTGTTTATCAATGACTGAAGAGTATGAGCTTTCTACTTATAATCGTCATGCATTGAATTATAATCAAATTGCTTTAGGTCGTTTACCAATGTCAGTAATTAATGATTATACAATTCGCACAATTTCGAATTCACCTCAAAAAAGCGGGCAAACCCCCTTTGATTTTTGATTAAAGAACAATTTATAATTACTAAATTTGATTTAAGAATATATAGAATAATATTGCGGCTTAATTTGAATTGAAAATCTCTTAATATAGCTATAATTTTTTTCTAAATTCAAATTAGAGTGTTGAATTATCTTTTTCGAGAAAGAATAAAGAATGAGATTAGTCCAACAGTTGTATTTCTGTAGTAATTTCCATATATCCCTTAGGGTTGAATTCAATTATAGAAACCCATTATAAATAAGATAAATAAGGTTTTCCTGGTCGGATCAACAAGGTCATGAAAAAATAACGAATTCGATTGTTTTATCTTTTATTTTCCGTACAATGGATTTATCTGAACCAATATATGATTTTCTTTTAGTCTTTCTGGGATTAGGTCTTATATTAGGAGGTCTCGGAGTGGTATTACTTACCAACCCAATTTATTCTGCTTTTTCATTGGGATTCCTTCTTGTTTGTATATCTTTATTCTACATTTTATCAAATTCTTATTTTGTAGCTGCTGCACAGCTTCTTATTTATGTAGGAGCTATAAATGTTTTAATTCTATTTGCTGTGATGTTCATGAATGGTTCAGAAGATTACAAAGATTTTAATCTTTGGACTGTTGGGAATGGGGTTACTTCTTTAGTTTGTACAAGTATTTTTGTTTTACTAATTACTATTATTCTGGATACGTCGTGGTACGGTATTATTTGGACTACAAAAGCAAACCAGATTATAGAGCAAGATTTAATAAGTAATAGTCAACAACTCGGAATTCATTTATCAACAGATTTTTTTCTTTCATTTGAATTCATTTCAATAATTCTGTTAGTTGCTTTGATAGGTGCGATTGCTGTGGCTCGTCAGTAATAAATCTTTAGAATTAGCAATCGTAATCAAAATTCAACTTTGTTCTAATTTATCACATCTATTTTCTTTACAATTCTATTTGAAAACGATTGATGTATAAATTCTTTTATTCGATCTATTACCAATATATCTTTTTTCTGTACTTGTGATATTCTTATTCTAGGCAATCCAATATGTTGATGTTGAATTGTTGTTTATATTCAATTTATGAAATAAATCGAAAAGGAGTGAGTCGATGATGCTTGAACATGTGCTTGTTTTGAGTGCTTATTTATTTTCTATCGGCATTTATGGATTGATCACAAGTCGAAATATGGTTAGAGCTCTTATGTGTCTTGAACTTATATTGAATGCCATTAATATAAATTTCGTAATATTTTCAGACTTTTTTGATAGCCGCCAATTAAAGGGAAATATTTTCTCAATTTTTGTTATATCTATTGCAGCCGCTGAAGCAGCTATTGGGCCGGCTATAGTGTCGTCAATTTATCGTAATAGAAAATCAATCTCTATCAATCAATCAAATTTGTTAAATAAATAAGTAGTATTAATCATATAAAATGGAATATTCATCAATTTGAATTCACATATATGATATGTAACGTATCCAAGCTGTTTGGTAAAACGTAATGAATTAAAGTAAAGTATCTTAACTCTGTCTAATAAGCAATGCGAATGAGTCCACCCGGAATTGAATATAAAAAAATTCTGGTAAATCATTGATTCATCTGGTGTTTAAATATATGAATATGATTCGTTTAGAAATTTACTAGATCGAAAATTTATCACGTTCAAAAAAAATTATAGATCCAATGTCACATTCAGTAAAGATTTATGATACATGTATAGGGTGTACTCAATGTGTCCGGGCTTGTCCCACTGATGTATTAGAAATGATACCTTGGGACGGATGTAAAGCTAAGCAAATCGCTTCTGCTCCCAGAACAGAGGACTGTGTCGGTTGTAAGAGATGTGAATCCGCTTGTCCAACGGATTTCTTGAGTGTTCGAGTTTATTTATGGCATGAAACAACTCGAAGCATGGGTCTAGCGTATTGATACTTTCTAGAAAAGCCCACTTGAATACATTTGATTTTTTGTTTACCGCCAAAAACCCGTACTTGAAAAAAATAAAAAAAAATATATTAAGTTTTCGAGCACGGGTTTTTTCTGGTCCAAATGTATCTTGTCTTTACCACGAATTCTTTTCCTTGGTTAACAATATTTGTAGTTTTACCGATATCCGCAGGTTCCTTAATTTTCTTTTTCCCTCATCGAGGAAATAAGGTAATTAGATGGTATACTATATGTATTTCTATCTTAGAACTCCTTTTAATGACCTATGCATTCTTTTATTATTTTCAATTGGACGATCCATTAATCCAATTAACAGAAGATTATAAATGGATCAATTGTTTTGATTTTTATTGGAGATTGGGAATAGATGGACTTTCGTTAGGGCCTATTTTACTGACAGGTTTTATAACCACTTTAGCTACTTTAGCGGCTTGGCCAGTTACTCGGGATTCCCGATTATTCCATTTTTTGATGTTAGCAATGTATAGTGGGCAAATAGGATTATTTTCTTCGCAGGATCTGCTACTTTTTTTCATTATGTGGGAGTTAGAATTAATTCCTGTTTATCTACTTCTATCTATGTGGGGGGGGAAGAAACGTCTGTATTCAGCTACAAAGTTTATATTGTATACTGCAGGAGGTTCCATTTTTTTATTAATAGGAGCCTTAGGTATCGCTTTATATGCTTCCAATGAATCAACATTCAATTTTGAAACATCAGCCAATCAATCGTATCCTGTAGCTCTGGAAATACTATTCTATATTGGATTTCTTATTGCTTTTGCTGTCAAATTGCCGATTATACCCTTACATACATGGTTACCGGACACTCATGGAGAAGCACACTACAGTACTTGTATGCTTCTAGCCGGAATCTTATTAAAAATGGGAGCGTATGGATTGGTTCGGATCAATATGGAATTATTACCCCATGCCCATTCTACTTTTTCTCCTTGGTTGATAATAGTGGGCGCAATGCAAATAATCTATGCAGCTTCAACATCTTCTGGTCAACAAAATTTAAAAAAACGAATAGCCTATTCGTCTGTATCTCATATGGGTTTTATAATTGTAGGAATTTGCTCTATAAGTGAAATGGGACTCAATGGGGCCATTTTGCAAATAATATCACATGGGTTTATTGGCGCTGCACTTTTTTTCTTGGCGGGAACGAGTTATGATAGAATACGTCTTGTTTATCTTGACGAAATGGGTGGAATGGCTACCCTAATGCCAAAAATATTCACGATGTTCAGTATCTTATCACTAGCTTCCCTGGCATTACCAGGCATGAGCGGTTTTTTTTCGGAATTAATAGTATTTTTTGGAATAATTACAGACCAAAAATATCTTTTAATGCCAAAAATACTAATTACTTTTGTAATGGCAGTTGGGATTATATTAACTCCTATTTATTTATTATCGATGTTACGTCAGATGTTCTATGGATACAAGCTGTTTAATGCCCCAAACTATTTGGATTCTGGACCCCGTGAGTTATTTGTTTTGATCTCTATCCTTCTGCCTGTAATAAGTATTGGTATTTATCCGGATTTTGTTTTCTCATTATCAGTTGACAAGGTTGACACTATTCTATCAAATTTTTTTTATAGGTAGTTTTTTATAAATAAAAAAATAAAAAAGCATTCTTATGATTTTGAAGTTTTCAAAATCTTTGTACAATGAAAAAAATACTTTTTTTTGCATTTTAAATTAAAAAATCAATTGAATTGTAACCAAATATGTGTGGCATTTGTGAGAACTTTTTGAATCCTTACATTACCTGATTCAAAAAGTTCTCAACAACTTATCCTAAGTTTCTTATATATATGCTAGGCTGTCTTATGGTTGTATTTGGTCTTTTTTCAATTCAATTAGATGTTAATTTAATATAAAGGAACCATAACTATGTAGTCCTATTCCTAATAAATTAACACCTAAATAGCATATCCAAATTATAACAAAACCGATAGAAGCGATAATTGCGGAATTTAAACCTTTAAAATTTTTATTTGTTCGAGTATGGAAATAAATGGCAAATATGGTCCAAGTAATAAATGCCCAAGTTTCTTTTGGGTCCCAACTCCAATATGATC